AAACTGCAGCAGTTAAGAAATTACAACCTTCCAAATAGGAACTGGCCAATCCATGTGTATACCATGAAGTTACAAAAGTTGTACCTGTGAACCAACCCCCTAAAGCGAAATAAGCACAAGGAAAGAGCAATAGGCCGGACCAACCTACAAAAACGAAACGGTCCCTCCGTAACCAATCATCCATAATATCAAATAAATCATTTTCTTCTTTGGGAAATTTACCAAGGGCTATAGTCATAGTGATCCTCCTATTCAACTACTTCAACCATTTCCGAACACTTCATCTCATTTACATACAAGGCACGCGATAGTTCGATTTTCTATGGATGATTCTTCCTTCAATGTCCCTTAGAATTACAATGGGTTTCGAAGATACAAATTCTTTTTTTTTCTTTTCTATTGGGACATACACCGTAAATCCATGAGTTCGATTCGATTAGTTCTTACTATATACTATATAATTCTATATAATATATAAATATAACATAACCATTTGAACCCGGAATTGTCCTCTAACTCATATTCCAGAGTATATCTTTTAACGATGCAAACAAAAAAAAAATAAGAAAATTCTGTTTTTCCCGCTCCTAAATTAAAATGAAATATTAAAATATTAATTAAATATTAAAATATTAAATAATTGTAGGCTGGAGAATGAAAGCCCCTTTCTCGCATCCGTTCTCTATTGCATTGTCGGAACAAAACAATATCGGATTCTGAAACCAAGGAAATATAATATATTGAAAATTGAAAAAAAAAAATATATATTTTCGAAATATAATATACTTTTTTTATATGTATCAGAAAAGAATAGCGATTTATTCCTATCGAACATCCAGTAACAAGAAGATAAAATAAGAAATATCGAAAAATTCTTGTCTCGTGTGTTCCAAGGAAATAAAGCTGCTTCCACGATTTAATATATATCGAATCGAATTTATATATCAGAATAGCTAATATAGTCATGATTTAATGGGTTAGGTCCACTTACTTTTATAATTTTGCGGTAGGTTTGATAGGGACAATGGGGAAGTAGGAATATTTTGGTTTGGCGATTAATAATAGGGATTGGATATCTAGAATATTTATTATCCCAGCCAGAACAAAAAAAAAACGGAAAAATTATGAAGAGGGCTATTATATCACATCACTGCAGGGTGTAATCCCCCAAAAGTTCAATTAGTCATTATGATAATCATTCAATGTTCAATTTTTTAACTCAACTCCTAATAAGCGGAACTCATTATAATGTAGTTCCCCTTTTCTTTTTTTTATCAACAACATCTCTATTCTACGTTGAAAAACGAAGACTGAGACTTGAGTGACTTGAGTTTCTCAGAAAAAGCCCTTTATCGGATTTGAACCGATGACTTACGCCTTACCATGGCGTTACTCTACCGCTGAGTTAAAAGGGCCACATTTAATTCATAAATTGGTCATTTTCCATTATGGAGTCTAATGCATATATACATATATGTACTAGTATAGTACTATACGTACATACCCATCAGAACAAGATTCACTTGATTGATACATGTACGAATCCGATATCGACATAGATTCAAGACATTTTCTTGAATCATGTGATGGGGGGATTCGTATCCTGAATAGAATTCTTATAAAAGAAAAAAGAACATTTTTCTCGTTTTTGAAATTTTATGACTTAGTGTGAGATGGTGATAGGCATATTTCATCTGAATGATAAATGAAGCAATGAATAAAAAAAGAAATGGGGGTTACCCTTTTTCAGGTCGGACCAATTATTGACCAAATTGAAGGAATCTTATACTTCTTTTCGTTATATTATATAGAGTTATAATAGTATGAGATTCTTTATTCCTGAAGTGAAGTATCAAATCAAACAAAAAAAATCTATCGAATCATAACATAGAAAGTAGGAAAGACTCTTTTGATTTAACCATACAATTAGATTATATTGACAATTCCAAAAAACTGATGATACTATCATCATAGTATGATGACGGTCGGGCGGATATGCCCCCATCGTCTAGTGGTTCAGGACATCTCTCTTTCAAGGAGGCAGCGGGGATTCGACTTCCCCTGGGGGTAGGGTACTACGAAAGGAAGTTGATCATGGATTATTAATAAGCCTAGAATGAATTCTTCCTGGGTCGATGCCCGAGCGGTTAATGGGGACGGACTGTAAATTCGTTGGCGATATGTCTACGCTGGTTCAAATCCAGCTCGGCCCAAAAATTCGCCTCTCCATGAATATGATATAATCAATTTGTCCTACGGAAACGAAAATGCCGGATTCGTATAAATAAAGAGAAAAAGTCAATTTTTTTTGCTCTATCTATATGTTTCTCAGCCATTCTGTTCTGATCTTTTTAACGATCCGTAAGCATGATACTTAAGCTTAAGTAAAGGATCAAAGAAAGGGTCTTTCTTATTGATATTTTTTTTTGACAATAAAAGAACCACAGGTTACGTTACTAGTAATTTGTATCACTCTCACTAAAGCACATATTTATGTGGATATCATTTGTGCATCTCTTACAACATGACGAGTAGAATATTCTTATGAAACCATAAGAAAGAATATGTATTCCATACACCTTGCCGGGATTGTAGTTCAATTGGTCAGAGCACCGCCCTGTCAAGGCGGAAGCTGCGGGTTCGAGCCCCGTCAGTCCCGAACTAGGATTAGGATCCGATGAATTTTCCAATTCATTTCTGTGAAAAGGAAGACAGGGAGCAAAATAGAATTCCGGGGGGGGCTTTTTTTCGTGTTTCTCATCAGGCAAAGATGGTAATTTAAATTTCTTTCCATTTATAGAGCCATATGCGGATTGGTACAATCGGTGGTACTACCATATTCAGACTATATTGATTGAGTATTTTAAGAGATACCATACTTTCTTTATTTTTCGATTGTTCTTGATCAATGAAATGGAATAGAGTGTCCATATTTTTACCGGGAGTGCAGACACAAATTATCTTCGTTTATTGTATGATACACAATAAACTTAATATAATTACCTCGACAGAGTACTTTATCAGGTTCAGGTTAAACCACACTTTTTCGAATTTCGGCTTTGTTTGTGTCTCTATTAATACTAATTGGTTGGTAACAATCTAGTCTCATTCTCATTCAAATAGCATATTGAATTTGTGATGGATACGATCCAAGAAGAAGATACTAATGAAATAAAAAAAAGACCAAACAAGCAAGGCCCTATTTTTAGTATTTAGTAAATTTTATTTTTTTGGAATATTCGATTTTTTTTATACTTAATTTTTCCTTTTTTCCATCTCACTTCTACTCTTTGAATTGGGTCTGTGTATGACCCATAGAATACCGGTCGTATGATACCTCATAATTGTATGTATACTATTGTATGTATAAGTAGTAGAATTGTATAAGGAAGATAATAGCTTATAGAAAAGAAAAAGTGGAAAAAAAGATGAAAATCCAATGATAGGATTTATGATCCAATCAAAAACGTTATTTTTTATTTCGTATGAATAAAAGGTTTTTCTGTGTTATACTATTCAATTCTCGACGATGAATCGATTTGATAGATCAGATATTGTTATAATATTGATATGATTCAGTATCATCAGGATGCAGTTCATCCCATTGAATTTAGAGGAGTCAAATTTATCATCTCTATGGGATTAGATCCCGAGTTATTGCGAAACAAAAGAATAAGATTATGGAAGTAAATATTCTCGCACTTATTGCTACTGCACTGTTTATTTTAGTTCCTACTGCTTTTTTACTTATCATATACGTAAAAACAGTCAGCCAAAATAATTAATTTGAATGAAATTTTCATTATTAGTTCTTTTCAATGATTGAAGAAATAATAGAAAAAGAGAAAAAACTTGAAGTCTTAAATTAAATGATAGGGCTGGAATCAGAAGTAGAAGTATCTGAGATAGTGTGGTAGAAAGAACTATATATATAGTTCTTTCTACCACACTGTACATATATTAGATGTATCTCTAAATAGCACTCTAATTCTATTTTTTTTTTCACTACATATATTTGTGACGAGATGAGTAAAAAAGCATAAAAAATTTATAGGAGTCTAAAACAAACGTTAAATGTGCGGTATGTGGATCACTCAACGGAAGAAATTAGGACCCCTTTGGACAACCGCTCGTCGCTTCCAGTGGAAAGAAAAAGGATTTCCATTATAGCAGAAGACTTTCTCTTCAAACAGTAAAAGTGAAGAAAAAGGGGAAACAAATAAAGAAAAAAAAAATAGGGGTTGGTTTTTATCATTGTAATATCCATAATTCTGGTAAGAGCAGATTCACCTAAATATTCTATTTAGGAACAATTCGATTGGAAAAATTTTCTTATCATGCGTAGATTTTAGTTTCGAAATACAATTATGGTAATCATTCGATCAAACAATGAATGATTACCATAATTGTATTTTCTTATTCATTCCCGTATTCCAGTACAATTTTGAAATAGAGACGTTTTTTTCTTTTTAGGCTTCGCAAAACGATCAATAAAGAATTGATACAACTCGATTACTCAATCGATTACTCAATTAGTACCCTAGCCCTAGAGTCCACTTCTTCCCCATACTACAAGTGAAAGAGAAAATGTAAAGACTACCATTAAAGCAGCCCAGGCGAGACTTACTATATCCATGTAAATTATGTCCCCTATCTCCATGAAGGAATTATTCATTATTGATTAATAATCATAGTGAAATCAATGGCACAGAGTCAAAATAGGATTCTGAATTAAGGCTATTGATGAACCAATTCAATGAATACATTTGTAACAAGTCCTTAGGATTTTTAGTAGAATCAGGAAAGATTAAGTACAAATACAATATACATACCTTTGGAAATCCCAAAAGAATGCTCCTAATGGAACAGGTAAGAATAAAGAAAAGAATAGTAAGATCTTTTGTTTATTTTGGTACCCTTCTTTCATAAGCAAAAAACATAAAAATATACCATCAAGATAAATAACTTTACTATACAGATATCTATATTTCCTATTTGAT